TTAGAGTGTTGCAATTTTTCGTGGGGGGGATTTACAATTTAATGAGATTCTGAAAGGAGGGTTCATTTTATTTAAATTAAATAACTAAAGTTTTATCTTTTGCTTAAGAAGTTTTGATAGCTACGGATCACAAAAAACACTAAAATCATAACAGAAAAATGCATTGTGGAAAAATCGATAGTTTCTTTTTTAGTTCCGAAAATGAAACTAAAATTCAAATAGAAAAAGAAAAAGAATGTAAATAGTCTTTCTTCTTTTTGTTGTTGCTTGAATATTTTATATTCAATTGAATATAATAAATAACAAGCATTTTTGTTTTCAAATCAAATAAATCATTATTTATCTATAATTCGTTGGAACAAAAAAAGGGGCCCGGCTAGGTACTGACCAGGCCAGGCCATCAGAATAAGAAGGGCCTTTCGAACAAAATCAACACAAAGATGTCTTCTTTTTTTTTCTTTCTTTTTATTTTTTTATTTATAGGCTCGTTCGAGCCCTTCCTTTATCTAATCTAAAAGAAATTCCTGATTTGTATATCTCTATAGAATAGAGTAAAGAAAGACTCCTTACATTATGTGTAATGTAGTAATTCTCTTTTTCAATTGGGAGAGATGGCTGAGTGGACTAAAGCGTCGGATTGCTAATCCGTTGTACGAGTTATTCGTACCGAGGGTTCGAATCCCTCTCTTTCCGGTTCCGTTGATGACTTGATTTATTTATTTATTTTTCAAATTTTTGAAATCTTAGTTAAACGTGTGGAATAGAAAAAATCCTAAGAAAATTTGAAAATGAACCAAGGAAAAACCCTTTGGATTTTATTCTTCACGTCCAGGATTACGTCCTGGATCATTAGATAGGAATCCAAAGATGAAGAGAGAAACAAAAAATATCACTACGGTATAAACGAAGAGTTTCAGAGTAAGCATTACACAATCTCCAAGATGATTTTTTTTGGAAAAAAAAAAGAGAATAGATCTTCCATTTTTCTACCACATATCCTATTTTGACACCAAGAAATGAGGTTTTTCTAGAAATAGAAATGAATTGTCAGAAATTTATTTGGAATAAGAGTTTTTCATTAACAAAAATTTCTTTCATATCCAAATTCGATATTGTGGGAGACCCTAATAGAATTAATATAATAGGGTTAGGGTCTTTCACTGGAAAAGGGTCAAAAAAAGGAGGAAATGGGGTAAGCCGGATTTATGGTGACTATCCAAGAATTTCAATGTGTGAATCGAGGGTTCAGACTCTAAAACTTATCTGATTTTATCAATTGTTAGAGAATTTTTTCTCGAAGAAATCATGAATCTTCTAGCATATTATTAAGGATCTCATCGAAAACTTACAGCAGCTTGCCAAACAAAGGCTAAGAGAAAAAAAAACAAAGGTATGACTGGCATAACATCTACGATTGGATTCAAAAAAGCATAGGCTTCGGGCAATTTGCCGAAGAAAAAACTACTCGAATAAAGGGCAGAATTAAGACAAATACAGATCAAACTAAAGATATTAAGCATAACAGACATTTTGTTCTTGGAGATAATTGCATTTTGATTGAGTTATTGATATAAGGAAAAAGGAAGAAAGGAAGTAAGGTATACAAAAAATCCTTCTTTTTCTTTGAACCCACCCAATCAAAAATCCTCCAATTCTCAAAGGAGAATAGAAGAAATCATACTTTCATACAATATCTTAATTGAATTATATGTAATGATCAATAAATTAAGTTGAATTCTATATCTATATGGATTAAAATCCTAGTAATAATCTATTCTATAGATATTTGGACTGGAGTTGACAAACAACCAATAACAATATTATTGTTTCTTAGTGTAGATTAGAAATTGATAATGGGGCGTGGCCAAGTGGTAAGGCAACGGGTTTTGGTCCCGCTATTCGGAGGTTCGAATCCTTCCGTCCCAGAGCCATATCCATTTTTTTCTAATTTTAGAATAAAGATTGTTTTCTTGAACAACTTTCTGTTTAAAGTCTAATTTTAGATGGAATGTGATTCTTTTATATCTTATATGAATCATATCTTTTTTCACAAACTGAACTGAATCGAGTTCAAATGACACGCATCTGGACCTGAATCTATTTTTTATCAGGTAAGATGAGAACATGGATCAAAACAAAAGAGTTTGAATTAAAAAAAGTTGGGTGGGCTTTTCATCATATGTTCATTCCCTTTGCTATTTAGGGAAGTTAGTTACTTGGAAAAACTTTCCATCCCATATCTATTTGAATTTTCAACGATGGATGTATTTTGAATCGAGATGCAAAAGAATCTATATTCTCTTATTATTTATCCCGTAAATGAGGGAGTCTAATTAGTAATTAGATTTTTCTCGAGATCTCTGAATTCGAAACAAGAGCGAGTTCTTGATACTAATTAAATTCAATCAATAGGACTAAGTCTCTTAGTGGGTTAGACTAAAGCTTGACTAAATTTGGACTTATTGTTTGTCTTTGTAACTAGACAAGTCATTTCCCATACCGGATCAGGATTCCTTTTTTTTTGCTCTATCATTCCCATAGAAAGAATAGGGGAGTGGATAGGAGATAATCAGTATTAATTTAAATATCTGTATCTGTCCAAATCTCATTAACAAATGATCAAATAACATATTTATATATGTTTATATGTTATGGAATCGATGTATTTTCTTTGAATCTCGTTTTTTTATTTTATTTAGGTATTTTTTTTGTTTGGCTATAATGAAGAATTGTAAATCTATGTAACGATTGGATTGAGGCAGGGGTGATTTATCCTATCCCTTTTATTCACTTTATGACAAGATTCGATTATTGAAATATTACTCAACCCCATGTTAAACAAAATGCATATAAAATGAGGAAATGTTTAGCTTATATGTATCGTTCTATTTCAATGACAATAGTCTTTCGGTTTTTGTGAAAAAGGTTTGGGATCCCTTAAATTTTTTAAACTAAAATTAGTTAAATTAAGTATTATAGAATATCTATAACAGTGACAATTGTTCAGTCTATCTGATAGATACGAAAACCCCTCTCGATTTTTTCGATTTGGATTTTCGCAATCAGATGAAAAGAATAAAGATTAAAATCTTACCTTACATCAGTTTTTTTATCCATCTCATGAAAAAAAATGGGATTTCTTTCTTCTTTTCTGTGATCTATTTATCTATTTGAAATCAGTGATGGGTCAATTAAAAAAAAAAGACTTATCTTTTAATGATGTCTAAATAGGAACCTTTTTCCATTCGAAATAGTTTTAATAAAAATTTTGAATGATTCCTTGTAAGTTGAATTTTTGGTACTCAAAAAGTAGGAAATAGGTCAATCTATCCTATTGAGTCACTTGAAGTAGCAGACTCAAAAAGAACTTATTTATTCGTTTATCTATTTCTATTTCTTTATATATATGTTAAAGATGGTGTCTTGCTAAGACTTCTTCAGAAAAATCTTTACACATATCATATATAGAAGAAAAAGTATAGATTACGCGATGTCTATGTACAACTGAACCAATGACTATTCATGATTCCATGATTGAATCAATTCCATACCGGTTCCAAATTAGAGGAATGTTATGGTAAAACTTCGTTTGAAACGATGTGGTAGAAAGCAACGTGCGACTTGAAGGACAGATCCGTTGTGGATTTTTACATCCGCTATTTTATATTTATATAGGAATGAAGGTGCTCTTGGCTCGACATCGTTTGTTCTGTTCCACTCGAACCCTTCGTTTTTTTTTCTTTTTGTTGGGTTGTAAATAGTCCACGATGGAGCTCGAGTGGAAAGGATTAATTCATTTCTCGGGGGCAAGGATCTAGGGTTAATGCCAATCAATAAATTGGAACAACTTCGTAAATATATCTTCGAGATAGAAATGGAAAGGATCCAATTTGAGCAAGTTTCCAATTCAAAAGCAAAACCTGTTGGAATTGATCAAACGTTTTCGATCCAAAGTGTATCACGCGGGAATCAACTGTCCGTAGGATTCTTTGATAGAAAGAGAAATCACAAAAAAGGGTATGTTGCTGCCATTTTGAAAGGATTAAGAAGCACCGAAGTAATGTCTAAACCCAATGATTTAAAACAAAGATAAAGGATCCCAGAACAAGGAAACACCCTTTTAATTGTCTCGATAGTCTCAATAACTGGATCAGACTGAAGAATCAAAATAGAATTTTAAACGAGACAAACAAAAGGGGGTAAAGACCACTCAATAAATGAAATTTATTAAAGATTTTTTCCTTTAAGCTATTTGAGAGTTATCCAACTTGAGTTATGAGTACGAATGGTTTCTTTTTCATTTTCAGGAAGGAAGAAGAAAAAAAAAGACTTAAATCATAGTCTAATTGATTTTATAGGCTCATTTGTCATTTATTAGAATTCCATACATAGACAAAACTTAGAATCAAATCATTTTTTCTCGAGCCGTACGAGGAGAAAACTTCCTATACGTTTCTAGGGGGGGGTATTGTTCATCTACATCTATCCCAATGAGCCGTCTATCGAATCGTTGCAATTGATGTTCGATCCCGAAGAGAAGGAAAAGATCTTCGAAAAGTGGGTTTTTATGATCCACTGAAGAATCAAACTTATTTAAATGTTCCTGCTATTCTATATTTCCTTGAAAAGGGTGCTCAACCTACAGGAACTGTTCAGGATATTTTAAAGAAGGCAGAAGTTTTTAAGGAACTTCGACCTAATCAAACGAAATTCAATTAAAGAAATACCAAGGGGGGGTAGTGATTTTTATATAACTTTGTATAACTTTTCTCTACTATTTTTTTATTTCCCCCCTTAATCCTGCTTTATTCGTATCTATTTCTCATTGCTTCTGTCGAATTCCATGGTCGATAACAACAAAACCTTAGTTTATTGATCATATAAATCTCAAATTCGGACATTTCATTTCTTTCAATTATGTGGTTTTCGTTGGAATTTGACTAACCAACAAGGAATCCAGTTTGTTTATTCCACTTAGATTGATGAAATACATTAAAAAT